TTCTGATCCTTCGAGAAAAAGATTCATTCTCCTCATAAAAAAGAGGAGGTAGAACCAATTTCTTTTTCGATTCATCTCTGGAGTTGAATACCTCATTCAAGAATCTTTTTTGATCCAACCCGTAGGAATCAATAGAAAAGGCAAATTCCCTATGAAACACCAGATCCGGCTCGGTTATTGATAGAGTGAATAGATCCGCCATTTCTGGGAATCTCTCTTCTGATTCAAAAAAATCGTGGCGTAACGCGTATCCCCCTTTGTTCCGGTCATGGAATAGATGAAAGAAATCAAAAAATGGATTTTTTGAAATCTTATTGGAACTGTCCATATCCGGTTCATCCTTCGGAACCAGATTCGGGATGTGATATGGTTCCGAAGGATGAATTGAGACGGTATCTTGTAAATACGTAATTATCTTGAATATATCAACCATTTCTTTCTTTTCCGCTCGCCTGGAAGGGACAAAAGAAACATCTTGTTTTTTCTTCAACAATTTAGGATCTCTAGTGGACCTCTCAGTAGGATTCGAACCCAGATGAAGTTCTGACCATCTGTCAGAGAAAAAAGAACGAATTGATCTTGTAGGATTCCCAAGAAATTCTTCGATTTCTTCCGGAAGCAGATGATTATTCATCCGCTTCTCAGGTTCTGTGAATAGCCAGGACATGGAGGAAGATCCAAAAAGGCATTTCGGGAATCGATCTGATTCTATCTCTGTTCGTTCCGTTTGAAGAAAGGAAGGATCCCAAAGAATCGATCTCTCTTTTAGTTGCTGAATCTCTGTTTGATCGATAAATGTGTGATATTCTGAATTCTCATTTCTAACGGAATCGAAATGATCTCTGGATTGATCAGAAGAAGATCCTTTCCATTGGCTAGAATCCGTTACTTGAACGAAAATAGATCTTGTGGAATCATATTGAATATTTGACAATACATTCCGTACCTTGCTAAAAAACCGATCCTTGTTTACCAACCACACATTGTCTAACCAAATCCAATTCTCTCTCGAGACGTTCCTCAAAAAATCCGATTCGTGCTGATTCTTCCCCCAACTAACGAAGAGATCTTGGCGGAATTGCCACATATGAAATTGAGCACAATTTTGCAAAGAAAGACCCCACTTGTTTCTCGAGAAGAGATGAGAAACATGCTCAATATCATTGGATTGCATAGTTGCCCCAGCTCCTTGTTGTTTGAAGAAACTCTCCCCCTGAATTGGTCTTTTTTCACGAAAAGCAGACATGAGATAACAAATCAAGTCTTTCCCTAAGATTTCGAATAGCTGTCCCGAATTCAAGTTGATTATGTTTCGTTTCTTCCTCGGAGAAAGACGATCAAACAATTCCCAATCATGGTCCTTGCGGATCGGATCATCCGTATAGGATAAAAAAAGAAACTCCAGATATTTGCTATCTTTCTCTTTGAATGAGATCTCAATTCCAGCTACGGTTTCATTAGATATCTGACAACTAGAATCCCTCTTTTTTCCGATCCGGTTCCTCCACCACCGCGAACCCCGGTTAGATTCAGGCATGATACGCTTTTTCTTTATTGGGATAACCCAAGTACTCTCTTGCGGATCCATGAAACAACTCTCAGAAATCTTTTTCCCTTTTGGAAGATACAGGAGCGAAACAATCAACCTATTTCTATTGGAAGACCAAAAAGATTCTTCCAATGTCTCCTTTCTGGGTCCAATGGAATTCATAGGTATAGGAAGAAGCCCCATCAAATAGAGATTTTTTCTTTCGACCATCTTTCGATTGTTAATACGAGATAGAAGGACCACTACTACAAGCAGTACTAAACCTTTGATCGTGAAATATCGATTGCTTGTTGCACCCTGTGAATCACGTGAAAGTAGGATACTCCAAATTCTGGGGTCAAAGAGTTTCATAAAACGTTCTTGGTGGAAAAAAATGTGAGTGAAAGATCCCACTGAATCGAATTTGATCCATGAATCTAAGAAATAGTGAGAATTCTTGATCTCTCTCAATATCTCTCTCAATTCGAATATCCAGGATTTGAATTGATGTCGTTTCATTGATTCCTCCTAAAGATTTCATTTCAATTGGAATTTGGTTATTCACGATGTACGATGATCCCTGTTAAGCATCCATGGCTGAATGGTTAAAGCGCCCAACTCATAATTGGCAAATTCGTAGGTTCAATTCCTGCTGGATGCACGCCAATGGGAACATTCAATAAGTCTATTGGAATTGACTCTGTATCAATGGAATCTCATCATCCATACATAGCGAATTGGTATGGTATATTCATACCATAACATATGAACAGTAAGAACTAGAATTCTTATCGATACTGGAACTCATAGGGAAGAAAATGGATTTATGGATGGAATCAAATATGCAGTATTTACAGAAAAAAGTATTCGGTTATTGGGGAACAATCAATATACTTTTAATGTCGAATCAGGATCAACTAGGACAGAAATAAAGCATTGGGTCGAACTCTTCTTTGGTGTCAAGGTAATAGC